GCGGCTTTCTTTGTTCTCATGGCGGAGTGAGGGGCCTTATCCATCCGCCAATAGAACCGGCCTTTTATTTTAGTGAAGCTCATATGCTGCATGAGGGGCGGCTTTGCTCATGAGTTAGCGATCAAGCGGAAAAGGACCTGCCGGCTTTTTTCTTTCCGGAGCAGAGCTGCCTTGCTCGTAGCTCCCTATTGATAAAAAAGGGGATGAAGGGTGAAAGAAAAAGAAGAAGATTGAGGGAGTAAAGAGCCACCGTTAGGTGGTTCTGCGCCAAGTGCGATCGATTGTCCTTCCTTTATAGATTGAACTACGGTAACTCCACTCAACCAACAAAGTAAATTCCATACTAAAAGTGGAGTTACCATACAAACTAAATATCTATAAAAACTAAGGGGGAAGAGTTTTTACTGAAGCCGAAAGGTATCCTAAAGGAATGGTAGCACCACAATCCACCCAGACGCGGCCATCATAAATGGTTCGTGCGACGGGGGGATAATCCATTCAATCTTCTTCTAATTCCTTCGACCCCCACCCCCGGGATACATACATACTTTTCTTCCTTTCTCCCGCCTTTCCTGAATCTTAGCTTTTATCTTTCTTATTTATTCTTACTACTATCACTTTATAAACCGGGCCGGCGGATAAAAACCGTAACGTATCAGGGTCGTACGCCTGGAACAAAAAGGTTCGTCGTACAATTTCGGCGATTACAAAAATCAAGGAGTATATCCCTCTCCCGTAATGTCTTTCCACTTCCGTCGTTCAGGAACAAACACTTCGCCTAATTCTTTTGAATCCCGCCCACGTTTTTCCCCACTAACCAATTACGTTACGACCACTGAACAAACTTGGTTGACGAACATTTTTTATGCGCCGCTAATGTAGCGGCTTGGCGAGCATTTGACAAACTCACACCATCCATTTCAAATGCTGTGGACACACGAGCAATCCAACCCGTAGGATTTCCTTTTCCTCTTCCCATTCTAACTTCTATAGGTTTCCCGGTAATAGGGAGATCTGCGAAAACTCTTACCCATATCTTATGATTTCTTCGGCTCATAGCACGATGGAATTGTCCGGTTGTAGCCCGACGCGCTGCTTCAATGGTGAAAGACGACCAGCTCTACAACTTTGAGTGCCATATCTTCCAAAACCAAGTTGTGTACCGTCCGATTCGCAACCCTTACTACATCTGCCTTTACGAGATTTACTAAATTTCGTACGTTTCGGATATAGCACGTCCCTTTTTTTTACTATATGAAATCCACACTTTGACACCTAAGATTCCATAACGAGTAGATACTTCCGCAGGAGCATAATCTATTTTCTGGTTAAATACATTACGAGATGTTTTTCCATACTTTCCGCATTCAGTTCTAGCTATTTCTGCGCCTTTTAATCGACCTGAACAACATATACGGATCCCCTCAACCCCTTTTTTCATTACTAATGGAATATCCTTCACTATTTTACTAAAAATGGAACGAAATGATCTTGTTTTGTTTCTCAGTTGAAAAGAGATGTCTTGAGCAATCGTAGAAGCACTTTGATAAACAGATTTTATCTTGACCGACTCAATTAAGATATTAGTGTTTGTTCTATTAGACAACAAAGATCGTATTTTTTTCACTTCGTTCAAATAAGAGTTGTACCCGTACGGAATTCTTCTGTTTCTCAGTATGATCTCTATCATCATCTCTATTCCCTTTATCAATTCTCCTATCCTACCTAGGTCTATGAATTTCTCTATCAATTCCATTACCTTATCCTTACCCATGAGGTTCCAACATTTGATTCTTAATTGACCTAGGAGTTGTTCCCGGGCATCTTCAAAAAAAAGGTTATTATACATCCCAACCCCATCCCTTGGAAAGAAAAAGGTAGCACCGAAAAAAGGAAAGAGCGAGATGGTGGTTTTTGTTGTTCCCGCGAAGCGAAGATCATTCGCTTGGCGAATGAAGTGGGTCAACCTCTTTTTGGCTTCGGCCAAAGACTTTTTCTCGCTGGTCGAGCTTTCTACAAAAAAAGCGATGCGAGAACGTATTCTCTTATCTAAGCTTCTTCCCTGTGCATTCGCTCCCCCCATCGTAGATGGTTCAGACACGCTCGGTGCCACGAAATGATTGAGAACTACGACGGGGTCTAAATTCATTTGGTTCTTTGTATTCAATAAGTATTGCATGACCGAATAATTCAAAGAGGGGCGCACTGCGGGGAGGGTCCTTTTAAGTAGATGACTCGTGGGGCCGGATTTCTTTGGCAAAAAGAACTTTAATAACTTTGTTTTTCTGAAGGAGTCGTCATTTTCTATCAGGAACGCTATGTCATTTACAACCCCGGCGTATTTCGGATGCTTGAAGGCCCTGCTGACCCGAAGTGATTTAGAAAGATTCTTCTTTATCGATGGTGATCGGTCATGGTATCCATAGCGTTGCTTCTTTTTCGGCCAAATCCGAATTTCGTTTTGCTTCTCCCGGTCGTCGAGCCTGATCGACTCGACTCTTTTCCCTGCCCCCCGGCCTCTCACTTCGTTTCGTTCTTCTTCTGTATCGTCGCTTGAATGAAGACACCTGATCGGCCCGACTTTCCCAAAAGCCCACCACTCCTTTCCGGGTCTGGATTTTTCGCGTCGTTTCAGTCGTCGTGGTCGACGGGGAAGAAAGAAATGAATGAATGCTCTTTTTGGAAAATGTAGAATAATACACGTACCGAGACGAAAGCCAAAGGTCAGTCTCGTAGGTGGACGTATCGAACCGAAATAAGATCTCAGATTGACATCTTGATACACTGATTTACCAAAATAATAAATAGAGTCAATGGTGACTCCGCCATGGGAAGAGCCGCTTCTTTCTTGCTTGATAGTGGGGGCTTCCATTCACCAACGCAGACTAAAAGTGCTCCCCGAACCGTGCTGGATAGTCACCCATCACACGGCTCTCAAACCCAACCTGTGGTGGATCCCGGGGGACAAAGCCAAAGCGCTTGATCCTTTGCCCCATACTTTGAGATGCTCCTCCCCGCGCACCGACGCTGCTCGTGATAGGCTTAGCTTTAAGCCGCTATCGTTCGGTTCGAATAAGTCAAGTCCTTTCGGTCGGTTCGCTCAGGTGGTCTTCCCTTATCTTCCCTTACGTTCATAGTTGTTATGGTTTTTTAAAGGAGTACCGGCCGAGCGCCCTAAATGAATAATAAATGGACAGTAGAGGGAATCAATGATTCTTATTCAACCGCTAGAAACATGTCGATTACACACCGGAGGTTGGTAAGAACTGAGGGACAATGCCCCCCTAACTTAAGTGGGCCTACCGGCGAAGCAACTGGTACTTGAGCGGGCGGTTTGGTTTCCCCTCGCAGCAGGAAGAGGCAGTTGTCATTTGAAAGGAAACGCCCCTTGTATAGGGTTCCAAACCTGCGCACCGTGATAAAAAAAAAACGCCCTATATATTCTATTAGTAAAGCCTAAACGTCCTTCTAAAGCGCTAGCGCGCCTTATATTATTTAGTAAAGCAACCTTTTGCCTTTATTGATATAATATAAAACAAGCTGACTTACTAATAAAGCGGCAACAAGCACCTTCTTTCTCAAAAAGTAAAGTTTCGCGCTTGTTGCTTTAGAAAAATTGCAGCGTTAGCGCTTTACCTTTACTAATACTAATATATATATAATCAATTGAGGGCTCTTCTCCTTTTCTACGAATCTACAACTCTCTTTACTGAGCGAGACTCCATCCACCAGTGGTTCTTTTTTATTAATTTTCTATTCTATCATTTGTTTGACAGCTTAAACTAGGCTCCATTTTTGAGAGTTTTCGGTCTTAATCAAGATAGGTCAGGGGTGCGTCAGAACGGTCGGTGGCTGCTTAGTCTCATCCGAGAATTCATTCCTTTGTACTGCTTTTTTTCAAAGAAAAAAAAAGAAGGAAGGGGTTCGATTTAGGCTCCTTCCCTTACACTGCATAGCTGCGCTAGCAGGTACTACGAGCCCTCTGTCCCGCGCATCTAACCAGCTCGCGTGGTTCACCGGTTCCACCGAAAACTCTCATTTGTTGAAGCGGAGCACAGTGCGCTTTAGGCGCCGAGCGAGAAACGTCTCTTCCGGTTTATTCACTGATCTGAAACTTAGCACTTGTTTTATTAGGGCGGCGGCGCTCTTGAATGAAGTCTATCCGAACCTAATTAGCACTTCTCAGATCAGGATCAGGCTAGGCCTCTCCGGCTGAGCTGGGCGCCGGGGCCCTGGATGCGCTAGCGATCGGCACATAGGGGAGTGGTTGCCCGGGTTTCTCGGCCTGGTCTCCTGCACCTCGCATTCATGATATCTACATTCAACTGTGCCCCGGAGACACGGTCGAAGCACGCCCGCCCAGTGTGCCTCTTTCACGACATGCTCTGGTCCCGGGGGTCTTCCAGTGGTCTTCTAGCCTTAGAAGAAGTCGTGTCCGTACCAACGTCCTCCCACGAAGGACAAACTGAAGGAAAAGACTGACCCATTCGGTGACTTTCGCGGTCGCCCTCACTGAACCGACTTGAATCTGAACTACGATTCAGATCACGTCTTACCGAAATCGGATTTCCTTTTCGTGCCATATGCGCTTAGACTTGACTTTACCCCCTATTCTTCCCGGTCCAATATTTGTTCTCGAAAGCCGTGTAGAAGAAAATTTATGACCAACCGCAACGAACAGGAGTTTTTCCACGTACGGAGCAATCAACGAATTACGGCAAATATAGAAGATCTACGTAACCCTCTTCAAAAGATGATCTCTCTTCTTCTTCATTCTCAACAGGAATGCATCAAGAAAATTGCCAGATGCATGAACTCAGAATTTATTCGCTGCTCCCTCGTCGTTGGCCCTTCGTTCGTAGTGCTCATTGTATAGTGAGAAAACTCGCCCCACGAGAAAGCCCTCTTTTACATCCCCTAGACAAAAAAAAATGTATAGGAAATGCTACAACCTTCTTTTGAAGACCGGTACAACAAGCTAAAGTGACCTCTACGCGCGACCTGAAAGTTTGTGGTAAGCATATAGTTCCTTTTTGTCTTGCGATGTCCTCTCGCTTAGCGACAGAGCCATCTTCTTTTGGGGCAGTGAGGAGGACAGGAAAATCCCCCACTCCTATGATGTACAATCCGGGTATCCAATAACACTAAGTACCTAGGGGAATGAACTAAAAAAAAGACTTTAGCTAGGACCAGAAGTAGCTAAATCATAGGATCAAGTCACTGAAGCTGTGCTTTCTTATTCATGATAAGAACGAGGGGGTAAGTGTAAGTATGCTGTTATAGCCGTTTCAAAGCTATACTAATGATAGACAGCCAACAGGGGCATCTTCCATAGGGCTGTCGGAATGTTGGAAACTCTTCCAATTACATGTTCTGCAGAGTGAGTAAAGCCCTCAAGCGGTAAGCGAACTTAGCTATCTTTATTGACACAATGCGAGCACATCCGGTAAAGGCATGCTGTCCGCCTAAAAGATCTGGCATCTCCAACTATTCTTTTGATAGAGCAAATCCAGGCTGAATGAATTACTCAAAACCAGATTCACCAAACCAGGAATCCGTGCAGAAAACCAAAGAAAGAGGCTCGGGAAGAGGAATTCCCATAGAAGGGACTCGACTTCAAGAAAGAGGGGAATCGGCAGAAGGCACCGAAGATGAGGCTTACCTTACAAAGTCCCATCGCTCCTTATTGAGCATCACTTATTACTGATAAAGCTTACTTGCTCTCCATTTGTTCATAACGATTGGAAGTTCTCCTCATCTGCATCTCGAGAGTAAAAAAGAGAGGCTCTGAACGCAGTGAAGCGGCGCTGAAAGCGGAGAAGCGAGAATCATTTACGAGTGAGTATGGCACCAAGAATGAATTGACAAGCGGATGAGTTTTCTAGTTGGCTAAGCCTATAATGAAAGCAGATATATAGAAAGTGTCAAGTGGGAGATCTTTATAAGTGTCTTTACTTTCAAGCTTTACTTAAAAAAAAGCAATGGTAAAGTCGTCCCATGTCTTTTTTGGTTGGACCAACCCAACCGGCGATTTACGTCTTCCTGAATTGGGAGAGCAAGAACAAGTCTCTCTTCATTCTTTGACTGCTCTGCTCTGCGCGCTATACTTTTGCTTTTTACCCGATCCTGGGATATCGCTTTGCTTTCGGAAACCTTACCAGACCACCACCAGACTTCGTTGCTTGTGTGCTTGGACATACATAGCCGAACAGGGCCTACAGAAGTAAACCTTTCTAAATGCACACGCTTTACTGTGCGGACGGAAAGCCCTTGATGAATGCCATGGCTAGAATAAGACAGCTTCGAAGACGAATAATGCTATGGCAAACCCTACTTATCTTTTATCTGTCTTCCACCCCTCTTTAAAGAAAGAATGGGGTGGAACCCTCAAACTAAGTGACCTCTTTTTGGTACCTCAACTCAAAATTGATCGTGTACTTCTTGTGTTTACAGCAAGATCTCTATCTAAGTGTTGACATCAAATTCCTTACGGCAGAGCCAGCTCTTGATTTATATGAATTTCTGGGCGGTTTCCTCAGCTAATTAAGAGGCCCTTCTTTCGATTGACTCAGCTACAGATGTTGGCTACTCACAGACATTCTCATATCATACAGAATCTACTGGAAAGCTAAATCTTGGATGTGCGGATTTTGTTGAATATTCATAAGTAGCTGGGTACCTGTTCTTGAGTCATATCTGCTGTCTCGACTATACACACTATTTCCTATAAAAAAAAATATTACAATGAAGTCCAAAGAGCAAAACCCTATACTAAATAAAAATGTAGTCGTTGAAGCCTTTCTGCAACATCTTCTGTCTATGGATTCTTTCCACGCTACGAGTCCGCTGTCAATCTTGCTTTCGGCCTCACTCAAGGGAAGGCCCTATTATTGGAGATCTTCCTTGACGGGTGGAAGGGTCTTTTTTTCTATGTGTTTCGCCCATTCGAGTGCTCTTTGACAATGGCATCATAGGCACCAGGCCCCGGTCCGTCTGTGCAGCTTCGAATGATCGGGTTTCAACGGCTTCCCTAGCTGTGCGGATCTATCTGGCAGTTCACTACGCGCCGAATGATTCTTTGCTATTTACTCTCTCTGTCTGTTAGCGTGACCCTACTTCTAGCCTGCTTTGTCTTTAAAGGTAACGAGACGAGCTCTCCTCTTCTCGTCTGGGCCTTAACTTAAAATCAAGCGTAACTGCCGCTTCTTACGAGTAGATTTTCCCGATGAGTCCAGTCCTTAAGCTAAGGACGGACTCAAGTCGTAAAGCCTACCTATGGAGCCTCTGGCTTTAAGGAAGGATGGAAGTAGTAAAGTGTAACAGTTTGATTGGGTTCCTTAGATTTCCCATTAGGCTAATAAAGGGACCGGTGCATTCGACACTGTATAGAAATTATGGTTTTATACCAAGATATGAGTTTGTATACTCGTCATTACGAAGCCAGAAAGAATAGGCCAAAAAGCCGTATTGCCCGGCCAGGAGAGGGTTTGGAGAAAGATAGGTAAGCGGTAAGCCGCAAAGGAATTCTTTTTTACTCTCATAGAAAAAAGAATATGTTTAATATAAGGAGAGCCGGCTTCAAGCAAGGCTATAGTGCGTTCCCAAGCGCGCAAGGGTAGAGAGTTTGTCCAGCGAGGGGGGCAGAGCAAACAAAAACCGCCTTGAAGCGAACTTCCACCCGCGCTAACTGAGCCGTAGCTGATGAGCTTACTGAGTCAAAGCTCTCACGAGATCTCGTTGGCATTCCCTGTCAAGTAAATGAAAGGCAAGTCACGGGATCGGGGGATTAGACCGAAGGAAGAGAAGGCTTAAACTTAAAAAAAGCAGTCCTTCTGTGTGTAGAACATTGGCTCTAGCGTCCAATGGGTGCACCTGATCCAGTTCAGTTGGAACAGTCACCTGCTTTCATTGGCGGGGAGCTGACTGAAGTCTCCCTAGTTGACGACAATGGTCAACCTGTCACGACCGTAGTGGGTCAAATAGAAATAGCCTTATATGTTATGTTCTTCTATTTGTTTCTTATCCCTTTAGAAAAGATCCTATGGATAAGACACCCTTAGGTATCGGCCGTACCTACCTCCGCCGCGGGCGGTGTGCGCGCTAGTATACATGAAGTAGGCGTAGTAAACAGCTACAAAGACGGTGTTCCACCTTTTCGTATATGATGTGGTAGAAATTAAAGAAATTTAAAGAGAAAGATAAAGCATTCTAAGAGTAACAATTGGTTGTACCATTAACTACTTGAAAGTACAGATAGTTTGAAGCTTGACTTTGATTGAGTACCGTGAAACTCTCTCCTAGTGAAAGAACTTGGTAAAGGGAAAGCATGAATTCGTACCGTTTCCGTCTACCCGGGTTGTACCGGTATAACCTGGTTAACAATCTCAATTAGTATAAGTCGTTAGACAGACTTGGGTATAACAATCTGAGGGGATTGACATATTAGAAACCCAGTTGTAACATCTTTATATATCGTACTGTAAGAGTGTCATTCTAGTCCGTACCGTTGGTTCACTCTTTTAATCATCTAGATTACGCCGGTGTTCAGTGCAGATCGAAAAGAATGCTATTTCCTGTGAGATTCCCATGTCTTTCTTGGTTGGACCAACCCAACCAGCGATTTCTTACAAGTCTTTCATCTTTTTTGGGGGGAGCAGAGCAGTCAAAAAATGAACCAAACCAAATGATTGTAAAAGTGCTAGAATGGATATTCCTCACAATTGCTCCTTGTGATGCAGCGGAACCATGGCAATTAGGATTTCAAGACGCAGCAACCCCTATGATGGAAGGAATAATGGACTTACATCACGATATCTTTTTCTTCCTCATTCTTATTTTGGTTTTCGTATCACGGATCTTGGTTCGCGCTTTATGGCATTTCCACTATAAAAAAAATCCAATCCCGCAAAGGATTGTTCATGGAACTACTATCGAGATTCTTCGGACCATATTTCCTAGTATCATCCCGATGTTCATTGCTATACCATCATTTGCTCTGTTATACTCAATGGACGAGGTAGTAGTCGATCCAGCCATTACTATCAAAGCTATTGGACATCAATGGTATCGGACTTATGAGTATTCAGACTATAACAGTTCCGATGAACAGTCACTCACTTTTGACAGTTATACGATTCCAGAAGATGATCTAGAATTGGGTCAATCACGTTTATTAGAAGTGGACAATAGAGTGGTTGTACCAGCCAAAACTCATCTACGTATTATTGTAACACCTGCTGATGTACCTCATAGTTGGGCTGTACCTTCCTCAGGTGTCAAATGTGATGCTGTACCTGGTCGTTTAAATCAGATCTCTATTTCGGTACAACGAGAAGGAGTTTACTATGGTCAGTGCAGTGAGATTTGTGGAACTAATCATGCCTTTACGCCTATCGTCGTAGAAGCTGTTCCTAGGAAAGATTATGGTTCTCGGGTATCTAATCAATTAATCCCCCAAACCGGGGAAGCTTAAGCAGAAATGAAAGAGTAGGGTGAGGCACGGGGGGGAAGCCACTAAATTGAAGGCTTCGCTCGCTCGACCGCTCGTTTAGTAAACTACGAGTGGAATGCATAAGCCCCTTTAGAGATAGGGGCGAGTACTACACAAGCTCGTAAGTAAAGTACGGAACGAGCCTTGGCTACGAAGCAGAGCGACCTCGTCTTGCTTGCTTCTGGCGAAGCTTCTAGCACTAGAGAATAGGCATTCTTGTATGGTAGGAATACTCGTTTTTAGGCCGACCACTACATAGGAGCGATAGCGAAGCCAAGCCGTATAAAGGCGAGCAGCCCTTATAGCAATAGCAAACGGCCTACTTATAGCCTCCCGGAGAATCCACTTTTTTTCGGGTGTCTCATGTCTCAGAGCGCGGTGAACACGGGTTATGACAATAAATACGGTGTTTCTGGCCCCTGGCAAGAAGATATTTGTCGAAGTTGGCGACCCAAGACAACGAAAAAGAGTAACCGACGGGAGCTCAATCAGAAGATGTTTATAGAAGGT